CGCCCAGAGGAGCAAAGCTAATTTTCCTTCCAGGGTAAAGCGGCGCATCAAAAAGGGCTGGCCCGTCAAAAGTCCGGTTCCTTCGCGAACGAAGTTCAGAATCCACAAGGCTTCGTAGAACGAAGGGAGTGTACAACTGGGGCGCAGCCCCACTTTTTTGTTCGTAACGAGGGAGAGATAGAATGGAGTTCTTCACGAAGTTCGAGACAAAGGAAAAAAAAAGACTTTCTCTTTGGCCTCCTCGTTTTGAGAATCCGGCTCGACCCCGGTAACAAAGAAGGAAGGAATAAAAACTTGGGATCCAACACCATAATAAAAGACTACCTTCATGATTAGACCATGTCCCAGAGATTTGATAAAAGAAAGGTGCATTAGCGGTTAATACGTTGTAATTGGAGAAGTTATTAGGAAGATGACGGAACGAAAGACCAAGGAAAGGAATCAGAATGCACCAAAATGCAGGTGCTGCACCAAACGCTGGTGCTTGTTTCTTGTTGTAAGTGAATGCAACGAAAAGACCTGGAAATAACGAATAATGAGACAATTCATTTATTGACATTTCCTGCAGTCTACTCATTTCTTGAAGTATAGTCTTGTAAGATAGTCTTCGTTTGCTCTAAGGATGTCCTTCAAAAAGTGAGACTTGATTCCATCGATGCGAAGAGAATTATGAATCGCTCTCAGCTGAAGCCATTCAAAATCACGTTGCTCCAGGATCCCCTGAAGCATATAATTTATTTCACTTTCAGGCACCTGCTGATAGCCTGCGGTTTCTAAAAGTTCGCCAAGAAGGGATTTGATTTGAATGATCGTGAGACTAGCCCTTTCGTCTTCAATCAAAAAATCACATGAATCTGGTAAGTCATTGGGTCGAGTCTTGTTTACGAGATCATCCCAAACATATGTAACCCATTCTTGATCTTGGCCTTCCCGGTCAAGGGAAGTGGCCAATCTTTCTATGTTAGGAATTTGAACTAATTCAGGCGCTGCAGCAAAAACTGGAAAGCAGAGAGCTATAATAGCTACTAAACTTTTGATAATTATCAAACATATAAATAAGAAGAACAACAAGAAAAGAAAGAGATTGATCTTTATATAAATATATAATAATATATATTTATATTAATATCTTTGTAATAATATATATAAATACAAAAATATATTATTATATTATTATATATATATATTCATTTCGAACTCCATCCATCAATTTTTAACTTCATGCAATAAATGACGAACTCCATGATACAGATGAAAGAAAAGCGCAAAGGCAGTCAGATCGACTGAACTTGGGATGAACTTGAATGCATAAAAAAAGAATTGGTAGAAATTATAATAGGTTAAGCTAATCAAACCTATTTTCAGACAAATAAAAGAACTCAACAAAACCATACTGGCTAGGATAGCCCCGGATATTCTATGGGAAATTGGAAACGTCGAAGTGAGCTGTGACTTATAAATTGTAAGATGAGGTGGTAACGGTCGATGGATCTTCATTGTTTTTGTTATATATATATATCTGCTCTCCAACCAATAGAGAGACTGGTTCTTGCCCGAACCCGAGCGGAGCTGGTTGGGTTGGTCCAACCAAGAAAGGCATGGGAGAATGGAATTCATTATATTAATTCTTTTCGATACAGTTTTGAGTGAAAAAAAAAAAAGATCGATGAAAAAAAGAAAACTACAAGCAACTACATCCGCTTGAAGTGAACGGCCGCTTTCTGGGAACGGGGGTTCAACAACTACATCCTTGGATCATCAAAAAAACTAGACCCCGGCCTTAGAGTTGCACTGGATCTCGCCTTCTTCCTAGCAGGAAGTGGGGGGGGGTAGAGTTTGGAGAGCGCCTCAAACTCGCTCCTCGTGACCTTTCGCGGAGTTCCTGTTCGGCTTTTTCGAGGGGCCCAACATTTCTGCGTGGAGGGAGCCAGCCCCTTTTCAATAATAAGGAGAGCTATTTTTTTATTGAATAAATATTGAATATAGGGGGCTCCGCTTCCTGCTGTTGGATCGGGTGCAGGCACTTTCTCAAGGTAAAGGCTTGCGATCAGTTTCTCGGCTATGAATGTTCTCTTTCATTTTCTCATTCCAGCCTTGGACTGACTCAGCCCTGCCAACTATTGAAAGAATGGATAAGCTATGAGATCAGGGCTGACGACAATGACATACACCTTTTCTTCGAATGTCCCACTGCAACCTTGATTTTGAATTGTGTTGCTCATCCGGTGCGGTGGCAATTCCATGGCGTCGGGTGCTTACAGATCCGGTTAGACTTTTTTTTGGGGGGTTCAAATTGGTACACGCCAACTGGGGGGACTCCAATGTTGAAATGGCTAAACCAAGCTTTACCAAAGATGATTGTGCATCAAATCTGGCACTAACCATGCGACTTTTGAAGGGGCCCCGGGGCAAGCCCTTGTTCGGATACTACCATCGATATTGATTCAATACTTGCCCCAAGCTCTACGGGATAGCCCTTATTATACCCTGTCAGTGGAAGCACGCCACATGCTGAGTTGAATCTAAACTATAACCTGAGCCCCCATACAAGTGTTTATATCATCCGACGGACAGATAGAATTGTACAATTCTTCTACGACGGTGCTAGTCGTGGAAATCCAGGTCCCGCTGGGGCTGGCTATGTGCTCAAAACAACTACAGGTCAGACCCTTGCGGAAGGTTCGGAATTTGCTTTTTTTGGGTCAAAGCAGAACTGAAAGCTCTGTCGTTGGGCATCCAAAAAGCCAAGGAGATTGGTATATGCCGGAAGTCATCGGGGACTCCAAACTCGTTACTAACTGGATGCTCGTGGCAAACCAAACAATTTGATTCAAGTCAGAATAAGAGACAAGGGTCTTTTGGTCGCTGACGCACGACTCTATGGTGATCTACCCCGCGTACCTAGACGGTTCAATGTCTGGGCTGGCAAAAGACTTTTTTTTTTCCAGGTAACACACGGATCGAGACTACCGCCTGACTCGAATGGGGAATGAAATGACTGAGGCAATGATGACATTAACAGCACCCCCTCAATGCTGTCACGCCAAAATGAAACTTGGAACCCCGGCAAGCAAGGATACATCCTTGCAAGGTTTCACACAGAAATGACAGCTATGATTCCAGGCTAACCAGAGCTGAATGATGGAAAAGTCATCTCCCTCGCCTCGTATTGAGACGGGGAATAATCAATCGCTCAAATCGGGTCGGGATTCCGAGAAGAGTCCGCAATGACTGTGTGTTAATGGCCGGATGAGACTAAGCAGCTTTCTATTATCTTAAATGAAAAGCTCGGAACTCAGCATAAGTAATATATATATATATATTCGTCCTCCTCAGGCGGTCCTTCTGGCGATCATCGGCGATCCGGCTCAAATAGGGCTAGGCGCAGGTCCCGCCAGAACCATGGACTGGAACGAGCATTCCTGCAGTAAATGGTGCATGCAGGAGTTTCACCGAATTGAGGACGAGGTCGCGGAGCTAATCACGAATTTGAACTCTGAATTTAGAGTTCAAGTCAAGCAGATGTGCGATGGTCAGTCATACTTTGACGGCGGAAATCCTCCGCGCAACTTCAATCCCAAAGCGGAGCTGGAGTCCTTTTTATCCGGGATATGCCGTTCCATCAAAAAAAAGGAAGATTTTCTCTGCATATAAAAAGTTTCTTTTTTTTTTGGTCTATATTTTGATTTTTGTTTGGTCTGTCCACCTGTTAATGTTAATGCTGCAGTAGTCGGGTCTAGCTATACAGCCTCCTAACTAGAGGAATAACATAGTGGTGAACATAGGATATCAGAGACAACAACGGCTATGGACTGAATGTACTCCCTTCATATATATTATCAAAATAGAAATCTTAATCTTTCTTGAAGCAATGTGGTAACACCCCTCTTTCTTATGGAAGGGTATATTATATAAATATATACGGGTACATCAAGATGTAATACGTTCAAGTCGTCTATGTAAAGATGGCAAAATAAGGCATATCCATGCTTGTATGTTGCCTTTTTTCACTTGAATTATTCTTGTCTTGTGAAAACAAAAGTCATGTCATATTTGTCGGAAGACCATGTGACCGAAATCAAAAATGTTGAGAAAACTCGACGACGATCAAAGGACGTACCAAACGTCTGTACAAGGACCTTATAGCAAAGAGAATTCCTTTAACGGCGGGTTCCCGCCAGAATAAGAAAGGGGGGAGACCTGCTACAAACGCAACGACAACTGATTGCCCGAGATCGGTCGTCCGATCGTTCAGTGCTTGCAATGCAAACGATGGGGACATTTTAGAAAGACTGTCCCGATAAGCCACCAGCCCTATTGATGTGCCAGTGGAAAGGACTGGGTGATCATGATGATTCGGAGTGCCGGGTGAACCGTATTAATACGAATTAGGGATCAGATCCTGCGGCGTAGTATCGACAAGAAGACGGCTGCAGCAAGAAAACGACAAGAAAACGAAATGTGACAGCCGGCTGCAGCAAGAAAACGAAAAGAAAGTGTACCCTTTTGAATGGGCAGTTACCGTCTTATAATATAAGGAAGAAAGAAGGCAAGGAGGCAGCTATTCTCCTCAGTGCTATGAGTCTATGTGCTATAAGGGCAGTTCAACCAATGTGGATGTATGGCATTGCCTTGAGGCTCGCTATGGCTATGTGAGAAAGAGCTAAGGAAGCAGCTAAGTAGCTACTACGGTTAGTTCCCTCAGGGGCATGCTAAATCAGAAAGTACAAGAAAGTTTAGGCTCTTGGTCTGACCGATGCTAGGAGTTCCTAAAAGGCTATTGACTTTACGGCTTGCTAGTTCTAAGTGTAAGGTCTGACCGATGCTAGTAGTTCCCCTCAGTCTATTTGTAAAGGAAAAGAGCTAGTGCTGGGCTCCCTGGGCTCAGTTTAAAGTGAAAGAGAATCTTTCTAGTTCTTCCTCTTTTGAATTTGAATGAAGAGTTTTCTTTTGGGCGAACGAATGAGAGTATTCGGATGCTGGGAGTTACACAAGGTTATCCCCTACCCATTTCTAAAGAGAAGAGAAAGCAGGAGTTCGAGGAGGACAGCAGTACCTCGTCAACACAAGGAAAGGCACATGGCTGACGAAAGTAGACAGGCGAGTTGGAGCGGGGGAGATAAAGGCTGGTAACGCAGAGAGGAGTGAAGGTAATGCTAGGAGGTTGCCACGGAGGTCCAGATAAGTAGCTAATGACTTCGAGATAAGGAGATAAGGCATCCATCTCTTCTGATCTTGCTAGTCTCTTCCTCGATGCTGCTGTCACGGCTACTGCTGTTAGGGCAGGTACGCTAGGGATAAGGGCAGGTACCGATGAAAGGGATTAGGAGTCAGACCCAGACTCAAGAGTTCAAGCAGAATCCCCTTACCCGCTCAAGTCAGAAGAAAGAGCAATAAAGTAATAAGAAAGAAAGTAATAATCAATATAAGATTATCTTAATAAGTTAAAATAAGAAATAAAGTAAGAAGTTTCAAATCAAAATAATAAGTACCGAGTGAAAGCGATCTATTTTGCAGAAAAATTATATTACTTCTTAATGCCAGTCGATTCTTCCTTGAGCAGTCTTCTCGTTTCACTCCATAGCTTCCCTGGCGTAACTGCCATTGCATTAGAGTTAGCTTCCGCTTGCTTCTAATCATCTCTCTGCTTCTATCTATGTGAATTATCTATTCTCGTTTCATTCTATGCCCATTCCTTCACTCTCACCCGGAACAGCAACAGAATCTCATTCGGGAGACTAACCCGCTTACAGCATTCAACATGAAAGACGTAAGAATCCGGCACTAACTACTTTCTTTGAACATATGCCATTGCCGTACCATCCCTGGAGGAACTAAACCGGCTTAGTGAAATTCCCTGCTTTTGGTGAACTGCTTAGTTCACTGAACTCCTAGCATTCCTTTTCCGACCCCGGCTCCCTGCATTCTACAGAAGAGGAAGCAGACTCAGTCCTTCAGTCTTTGATTGAGACATCGGTCGTAGTAAGAGTTCAACTCCTTGTTTGAACTACTGGAATTGGCCCTCTACGAATAGAAGTCCGGCTTCCTTTGCTGACAGAACTCGCCTTAGTTTCACTCCGACGGTTTCACTCCATAGCTATTTGATTTGAAGATTGCCCTTGACGGAACTACCCTTGCATTAGCCATAGAGAATGAGAATCACTCCTCCTTCTTTCCTTTCTAAGGGCGGTCCTCTCGGGATGGTTCCTAAACTAGATTTTTTTACTTTCAGGAATGGCCAGATAAGATAATCGATTTTAGGGTTCTTGCATCAGACCCTTTGAAATCAGTCTATAAAGCCTGACCTTAGATCTCACTATCCTCTATGCCGAGTTAGACCTCTCCCTATGAGGAAGCTCTGATCTCTCTGAGACTTTCTATATCTTCTTTCTACATTTTGGGGCATAAAGTCAAGATTGGTAGTCTATAAAGCCATAGATCTAAGAGATTCCGGGTTGGCAAGTTGAAAGAAGTTAAGGTTCTCCTTTCACTCGCATCAGTAGCCATGACAGCAGATGCAGGGGATCCTCAAACCGAGAAAGATTTCCTGATCCAAAAGGATGAACTGTGGTGTTGACGACCCGTAAACAGCACAGCGAGAAAAAAGCAGAAATGCAAGCATTGATTGGCTTTCTGGCTTTGGCGAGGTTCCCTGATTCAAAGAGGAAAGTACCTGATGCAAAACCAGTTTCTAAAGTCCTATCTGCCAAGAGTCAATTCCTTTATCCTCGGGAACTGCCCATGAAATAGGGAAAAGAATATATTGTAAGTAGTTAAAATTAAGGTAAGTTCTCTCTTCCATTCCTTTCATTCTTCCTTGAAATGGATTGACCTTTTCCTTCTGTGGGGATTTGAGTTAGCTTCTTAAGGCCACTTCGGCAATCCTTAAAAGCGGGATTTGACGAAGAAGAGGAGTCAAGTCATTATCCAATCTATCATTTTTAGGAAGGATATCTATCATCTCCTGCCTTCCAGTTGGATTAGAAAAACGAACCGGGTCTATACTATAAAAAATAGGCATTTAGGCATTTCCCATTTCTAACCCGGGCTACCTATCATAGAAAGTCCAAGGTTGCCTACTGACCAAAGACTTCAACTACAACCTTTACAGTCGAGAGTCTAAGTCATTTCGAGATCATTTCAACCGCCCGATCAATCCCTTTGGCCTGGCTATGGGCTTACCTCTCCATTGCCAGTGTAGCCTAATGTTTTTGAGATTCCTTCTGGCAAGTTCTGAGAGAAGACTCACCTGCCGTTGAAAGTTTCAACCGTCGACTTTATCTTCGGGCGAAGTCCGATAAAAAGAAAGGATAGAAAATCGCCATCATCATTAATAAGAGATAAGGATTCTCTACCACATCCGTTCCTTGTCATCTATTGTATGCTGGTTACCAACCCAACGGTCTTTCCCTCTTCCATGATCCGTCCCTCAAGCATAAATGGACTATATCCCATGTTCAACTGGTATTGGTCAAGGCGCAGCCTTCTTCCTTTAAGTCAGTCTTATCTTTGTCTGGACTGACTATTGAAGAGAATAAGCGGACTAACTAACCGGGATTGGATTGGGCTACACCTGTCTTGGATTGGATTGGTTTGAGGAAGGCTCCTCGAAAGAGGTAGGAAAGACTGGAATTGACACATCCGCAGACAGGCGAAGAGGGACCAAACAGACCTCTTATCTGTAATATTACATAGGGATCGGGCCACATAAAGCCCCGCCAGGAAGACCCCAGAACTCTCGATTGGGATAACCGAAGAGAGACATTGAATCTCTTTGAGAATCCAGACCACCAATCTTGCTACTCTCTGCTATCTTGCTACTATATGAATGAGAAACTATCTGATATCGGATCAGGACCACTGTCTAAGCCAAGCCGGCTATTAGAATTGGCACCTGGCTTTCATTAGTAGCTTCCTTTGGTCTACAAGCCTTTCTCTGCCTGGCAATAGGAAGACCCCTATTTAGCATCTGCTCGGGAGACTACAACTACTCTGTTTCGCTATTGAACTTGGTACGACTTCGCCCATGAATCTGAAGCAATCCCTTTCTTTTCTTTGTCTGCTTGAGATTGAGGCGGATTAACGAAGTTAAGTCGACAATAAGTATTTAGAGCCTTTTTGTTCGTTCTTTTGCCCCAAAAAAAAGCTTTTCTTTTAAAAAATTGCCCCCTATTTGTAAAGTAGCCCTCACCTGAAGAAGAGCTTGTTTTCTTCTTCTGCTTCGTCGATTGGCGGTTTCGGGCTGGGTAGGCGGATAGGTAAGCGCAAGGAGAGCGCGCCGATAGATACATATAAATATATCTGATAGAAAGAGGTTTTTATCGCGGGTTTTCCAAAGCCCATAACAAGTCAATCTTTCCTTGCTTCCTTTGTCTATCTTTCGGTTTGAAGTACAACCCGACTCGAAAGAACGCGCAGATCTTTTTCCTCTCTTTAGTGGGCCACCACCATATCATTCTTTCTTTTTGGCATAAAATGCTCCTCTTCTTTTTTAGTAGAAAGTAGTAGAAAGCTCACTTGCCCGATCTTCAGCCCTTTTAATAGTGCCCAATACCGAGCATATTTTGAATATATATCTGGTCCCCCTAATTTTGCCCTGAAAAGAAGCCGAAGGCTGACAGGAAGCTACTTATTTATTTAACCTGCGGAATCGGGCTGAGAAAGGTCTAGTATATACTTATCTAAATCAGGGTGTCATCAGCATTGGCGCCAAAGTGCCAAAGTCCTCTTTTCAATATTTTCAATAGCTGAACGCACCTTTTCCTCTAAGCACCTATCTTAGCTAATATATTCACTGAAACCTGAGGTGGATTAAACTTAGAGCGGAAGACTTCACTCCCTGTCTTGTCTCGAGCGAGATTTCTTTTATTTGCAAGTATAATCAAAAATATAAGTATACTTTGCGCCAAGTCTCACTTTTCCTTGGTCGATCCTTAGTTCACTCTTCCTCCTTTGCTTTGAACTCTAGGAGCTACTCTGTCTGCCTTAGCGCAGGTAACCCAGAGCGGGGGCTCTCTTTTTACCGAGGTCTCTTGCACTAGCTTCTTTCTCTCATGTAATTTTGGAAAGGACTTCGTTATAATCTCTTTCCTACTTTGCGCTGCCTTCGCTCTAATAATCTTGAGCATCCGATCTCTATCCTTTTCTAAATCTCTATCTCAGTCTTATCGATGTGATTTCTAGTCTTATGGGTTTGTGATTCTCTTTTGACTCTTTTTCATTTGTTATTGAATCGTTCTCGGATAGCTTATCCGAAGGAGTGAGCTATTCTGCCTAGGGTTGGTTTGGCCAGTTATAGTGGACTCTCAATCTTTAATCTCCGCATTCACTCAATATGCCCTGGAGCCTTGACCGAAGAAACCGAAGAAAAGCAAGCTGGCTCCGGCTACCATCTCAAAGTCAAAAGATAAAGGATCAAAGTCCAGCCTAGTGCTGCAAGGTCAAATGCCTTGTTATGCAGACCATAATTAATATGCTCATTCTATTTTTCACTCGGTTTCGGGCAAAAGTTCTTTATCCTCTCTTCTACTTCTTTTCTTTCGAATCTTGTGTTTTTAGCTCCTGCTGAACCCTGTATCTACTTTCTTTTCCCCTTCCTAATCTGCTAAGGAAGCCAAGGCTCTATCCGTCAAAGGTTCAAAGTCAAGCCAAGTGCTTCGCCTATTCAATAGGCCACCTCTGACTTATCTTTATATGGTTTTGTACCCGAGTGAACCTAAACTAAGGATTGAAATAGTCAAAAGCGGATTGAAATAGTCAAAAATAGATTCTCGACTTGGCGCATAAAGTCTATCCCTGTAATAGTTTCTTTCATAATTTGCTGCTATTTGCTTCCCTGGCTTAATTCGCTGGAGATGCCCTGATTGATGCTTTAAACCGACCCCCTGATATTTATAAGGGGTCCAGTCCTCTCGTCAGTGGGAATAAACTCCTTCTTTTAAGTGTGACGCAGGCCTTCTTTATGTTGGCGCATAATAAGACCTGTAAGTATAGCCTGTCCTTGTCCCCTATAGTTGGAACGAGCCTTTCCCTGGCATCAGTTCTTTCTCCAATCCTGATAGCTGGAAGTGAACCTCCCATTCATGAATTCCTTTTGCCCTATTTCTCACTGCCCTTTTCCTCGCATCAGGAGTCAGTCCTTCACTTAATTATTAATTAGCAGACGGACGGCTTAACAATCGTTTACTTTCTGATTTGATCTCAAGCAGATGTCAGTCCCCGCTTCAGTCAGTCCCTGCCTTATCTCCGGACGAGGAAGCTAACCGGCTTCCGACGAGGGAGCAAGAGATGGGTCTCCTTCCCTCATTTCAATCGCTCAGTCACTTGCTTAGGACTAGTTACGGAAAGATCGCTGCGCTTGCTTCGGACTGGTTACCGAAAGAGCGCTGCGCTTCAGTCAACTCAGTGAAGAAGATTCCTCAATTATACCAGCAGGAAAGGAGAGGTTAGACTTCAAAGACGGAATAATAAGAATATTCCAAAAGTCAAATGGATACCGATATCAACGATAATAGACCGAGATCGAAGAGATCGGATACAAAGGAAGTACTTTCCGAAATCAATTAACTCATAGAACTCATACTTGATTCGGACTAGGTAACAACAACGGGTCGGACGAGTTAGCAACAGAAAGATCGTTCCTTCGACTTCGCTCAGTCACTTGCTTCCGACGAGTTAGCTACCTTTGTTTCGGACTGGTTTTCCTTGCTAACTTTCTGGAAGAACATCTGGAAGAAGATATTCTCTAGCAATCTAATTGACTTCAATCACTCGGTACTTATAAGATTTTATTCAAAATATTTAGCAGATGATTCTGATATTGCCTATTGGCTCCCTCGATTGAAGTTGATTCGGAATTTCTTAAAACTGGTATTGATTCTGCTTTCCCAAAACTAATAGGAAGATTACTATACTCATTGCAGACGGAAGGAAGCCTAGCTCCATAGCTCTTTTCCATTAGACTGAGCGCCTTAGCTGATTACTTAGGTTTCACTCCAACTCTCTTTTCTCACATTGCCTTTGCAGCCTGAACTTCCCTGCAATCACTAGCCTTAGCTACTTAGCTTTCTTTTCTTTAAACTGAGGTAGTAGCTACTGAAACTACACTTAGCTGCCTTAACTAGACTTGTCCCCTATTGAGAACTGCCCTTGACCGATAAGCAGCCCTGCTAGCGAGGATAGACGCATCGGTAACGACTTGACTTGGATTTCATGCTTGCCGATTGTTTACTACTGATTGACTACTATCAGTGCCTCGGTTACCTCTTTACACAGAGGTAGGCACTATACTTATACCAGCTTTGGGCAAGATTAAGGACCCGGAAGTCGGGATAAGAGACTTGAGACCCCCTGACTAAGAGGATCTCCGGGGTAGAGCCCGAACTCTTCAATCTCAATCACCGGAGATCCTCTTAGTCAGGCATAAAAGAAAAGAGGACTGATTTATATTGGTTTTCGCTCGAGGGCCAAAAGCCTAATGATTTTCCGAGGGCCGTGGAAGAGATTTTAGCCTTTCTATGGAACCCCGGGGTGTACAAGTCACTGATGGAGACCCCATGCAGCCGATAGACTCAATCGCTTATAGAAATGGCGTGGTATGATTCTCATCAGTAGCTCCTTTGTGCAAGTCTCTCCTTTCCCTCTCTGCATAGCCGTATCCTGCCCTCACTGACAGTAGGAAGCATCCCTCCCTGAGAGCAGTAAGCGGACGAGCTTACTGGCTTGCTTTTGGGTTAGTGCCGGAGAAGGCCTATGAGAAGACCGCCAATGTATAAGATTATCAGGAAGACCTGCAAGATCTCTATTTTGATTACAAACCTGTCCATAGAATCCTGGTTAAGGATAGCCCCTCTTTATCTTTATTGGATCCGTATCCTTGCTGCAGCTATCCTTAATGGCTTATAAAGTTTAGTTGTAGGAGGAACATTGTTAGACCCTTTGCACAAGGAGCCAATTGAATCCGCCTGTCACTAGCAATAACAGCGGGTAGTGCGCCTCTACCTCCTCGTATTGGTTCGCTATTGAACTGGGTAAGAGTCAGCCCCTTCCCTCAGAGCTAGGAATCGTAAGAAAGAACTGGCTTTGCTGCGGATGCGTTAGTCTACTTGTGGAGGATCCACTTGACTTCTGTCTTGGCTTCGGTCTTGGTTGCATTTGTAAGAAGAAGGCTACTTTTGGAGGATCGCCTTTGCTTTACCTCCTCTCTTCCTGGCACTGTGAGGACTCCCCGTGAGAAAGATTTCAATAGGCCTCCCAGCTTTGAGGAAGCTGAATGCTCCTTTGGGCAAGTAGCCACTTTCCCTCTCCGCCTAGAAGTCAGTCCCTTTTAACGTGCAATCGAAGCAGGAGAAAAGAAAGAAGGAGTTGATCCGGGGGGGCACTCGCATTAGAAGAGACTTCACTCCCTGTCATAGGAAAGAAGAGAACTAACTTAGTCTTCCATTTAAAAAAAAAAAAGCCGAGGAGCTAAAGAACTGACTTCACTACCCCTAGGGGAACTCCAAGGGAGAAGGACAGGATGAAAATCAGTTCACCTTTCATCGGATCTGAGTAGCCTTAACCCCGTCTTTAGAGTTGCAATCGCTTTTTCACTAACTAATAAATGGATCAAGAAAAGATGCTGTCTTGCTTGTTGTTGCTAGTGCGGGCTTTCTATGGATAAGTGTAAAAAGAGCTGCTCTTGCTCTTGCTAGGTCTGTCTTCCTTGGGCAAAGGACTTTCTGCAGCTATGACTTTCTTCTTCGGGGAGTTGGAGTTCCCTCTCTTCTTTTCCTCGCTGCTGCTTTCATTGCTCCTGCTGCGCGTTCAAGGGGAGTGAAACCTGGGCAAGGAGTTCCCCTAAGGCGTTTTTGATCATGGCTGCTATAGTCTATGTGAGAAGATAGCATCTTCCAGCAGGGGTTGTTACGAGGGCTAATGCCTTGTGATGTGAGAGGAGCCAGGGTAAATCATTCAATGTGCCTATTCGTAAAGAAGGAAAAGCTCACCCAAAAGAGAAGAGTAGTTCCATTTGCTCGAGGGGATTGTCTTTCTATTGAGGGGCTACTCTCTTACCCTAGGATGCGAGGGAAAGGGCAGGCATCAATAGTCTGATATGGTCTCTCCGCGAGGGGCATGTTTTCATTAGAGTCAGGATTGGGCTTTTGCATCGGACCGTAAATAGATTATAATTACATTATAGCCTATTGAAATCTTTAGTTTCGCCTCGGGAATATCCTATTTAAAATCAGTCTTTTTCACTCAGTGGGCAAAGGGAAATGCGATAAAATATCTCAGGAGTGCCGGGATCCAGTAAGTCATTATTATAAGTTAAGTCATTTCTAAGTGCGGGACTTCCTACTGCTTCGAAGGAAAGGGCAGTTTCTCCTCGCCAAGTGGGATTCTGCTTCACCTCCAAGCGGTCCAGTTGAATAAGCCCCATTTGCTCTTTCTCTCCCGTTTTCCCGCTGCTAGAAAAAGTCTCTGCTGCGAAAGTGGAGGAGCCTTCCTCTAATCCCTTCCAAGGAGAAGTGTAAGTTCTCCTTTTGTACAGGATCTCCCTCAGATTGAAACCCGCAGTTAGAGCTAGGCCCTCTTTAAATCAAAGGACAAACTTGAGTCCGAGTGACTAGACTGATGGGATGACTTATGCGAACGAGATGTCAATACATTCCCAGTGGCATAAAGTAAAGATTGGAAGACTGGACTTGACTTCCAGAGGGCACTGACACATCCTCACAGCTGCACAAATAACCTAGAAAGCGATTACATACATGACGAAGCAAAAGGCTCCGATTAGCAGAGGCACCAACCCATGGATTTGACTAGTTAAAGATCCTGGAGTTGCCCTATTGCCCGAGACAGCCGGGTGTAGAGAAAGAGAGAAAAAGAATTGCTCAATTTGCACGGGGGAGGAGGAAGCCGTCGGGTGTCGACACCCGGAAGTAACGCACATTAAAAAATAACCTAATCACGCAGGAGAAAAAGAAGAATAATAATCAGTCCTGCCCCAATGAGAAATATAGAAAGTCTACACGTTAACACCCTCACCTCTTCCTGTGACTCGTCAAGCCCAATCAGTAGCCACCATTCCAGCGCTTTCCTCGGATTGGGTCGATGCGGCCGAAAGGCTAGCTGTGGTTGAGACTTTCAGTTATCAGTTGAAGCATACTTGGGGAAGTATCCCCCTTCCCCCCAGAACCCCCACATCGAGCAAAGCTAAGAAATGCAAGTCTTGGCTTTGGTTCTTGAATCCCACTTGAGAAAAGGGGAACCCGTGAACTTGAAAGACCAATAAATCGAAGGCATTTCAAATCTTGAGTTTGGCCGGCCTCACTCCCCTTATCAGCCGTAGCTGCTTACTTTGGTCGAAGTTCGACGATTGGGAGAGGAGATCGTGGCCTGATCAGATATTGAATACTTGGCGCAAAGCCTATGCCCTGTATTAGTTTCAGCATCTCTATCTTCCTTTCTTCTCGTTTCGGAAGCATCTTCATCTGAGTCTATTATGATGGATCTCAGAAGATTTCGAGCTCTTTGAAATGGGTTGTATCTTGGTGCAAGTTGGGAATGGTTGTTACTCCTTCCTCTGGTCCTGATTCACGCTCCGGGGCAGCCATCATGTCTTTCGTTGACAACCTTTCTTTCTTCTTTCTGATTGTCTTTGGTTTGGGGCCCCCTGTAGCATTATCAAAAGCATAGGTTCTGTCTCAATTCCTTAAGTATAGGGTATAGGCATCGGCTAATTCTCTTCTGAATCTTCTGAAGTGGGTTATTTTCTTTCGTAAAATGACTTTCTACGGAAAAAAAAAGAAAAGCATATTTGAATAGTTATAACCGACGCTTTTTCTCGATATTCTTTATCTATAATTGGTTTTTTTAGGGGCTTAATAATTTCATAAGAAGGTTGCTCGAACGAGTCCTTGTTAGGGGCTCGTGAGTTAGCTTATTGATTTCTTGCTTCCACTCTTTCCGTATCTGCTTCAAGTGGTTTATTTGCATGAGTTGCTTTCTTTCATGGATCGTGCACCACATCCGTAGAATGAGAGGGGCGTAGTCCCGATCCCTGACAAGCACAACTTCTAGGGGCCGCTACCAGATCAGTTTCTTTTTGATTCTAGGGTGAGAAGCCCGGGCTTTCCCTAGCGGATGTAAATCAAGGGGGTGCAATCCCCCGCAAACGCATCGACACACGAAGTGACGAGACTCTTAGCTTCAGTATTGCGGCCACGCAACTTGTGTAGCGTAAGGAGTTCAACATACGACACGAAAGAGGGGACAAGTCTTACCATAAGACATGAACTTCTTCGCAAATTCGAAGAACCCTGTAGATGAGATTAATGACTTCGGCTCGGATATCTTTACCCTCGGTCAAAATCCTAAGGTTAAGGTAGTTATCAGCGACTTTCGGGTCGGCGATAACCACATCGTCACCAGCGTATGCTTTAACGTCCTGGGTATGCCTCTTCCGCTGCGATCCACACGACGAAATGGTGTGAGAGAGCGAAAAGTGGCCAAGATGAGTAATATCCGAGAGGTTGTCCTGCAACAAAGCAAACATCCGAGGGACGGCGCTTCACGAAAGGGACCTCAAAAAGGTTTAACGCTAACGCCGACCGGACTGCTGATGCAAACTCCCTATCGAAACAGTACTGTAATACCTCAAACAGCAATTGAAGCGGCCATCTATCGGTTGCCGATTTCAGGTCGAATGAGTAACGTTCACCAATTAGTCGATCAAGAGGGCTTTCTTGATGGAAGGTCCCATCCATAGGGATCCTCTTTAATAGTTCCATCAGCCAGTCATGGACGGGCCGAAGGAGCCTCTGATTGACATAGTTTCCAATGGCGAATATTCTTCGTCCCTCCCTCAACACTCTGACCAAGCCTTCCAGGTACGAGGTCACATCCCAGCTGAGCGGTCGTAGGAAGCACGGGACCCACAGTTCGTTCAAAGGTATCTCGATCGATACCTGAGAATTGTTTATTGTTAGGATCCCAAGCAAACCGAACCCGTTCAGGCCAGAGAAGACCTGTTGATTGAAACTCCTCAGACGAATGGATACACTGAGTGAGAGAGCCATAAGAGGCCAACTCAAACAGCAGAGCCGGGAACGCAGATTGCAGACCATCCATGTCTTACAAGCCGACGGCCGGACTCCCAAGTCCGAATAGAGTCTACCATCAACTTGTACGTTGGTAAGGACTTCCAGGTTGGGGACCATGACATCCCTTGAAAAAGGGGAAGTCGGTCCAGAAAGGGAAGATAGCGTTTCAGAAGAGAGTGGAGAGACAACTTGATCTCACCAACAAACTCGGAAACGGCATCCAGATCAGCAGGAGTAGTCATACTCGCAAAGGTTGAAGAATCTACCCTCTTGCAGAGTTTCACAACTCTGTTCAGAGAAAAGAAAGAAAGGTAGATCTTCACCAACTGATCTGCCTTTGGATCACGACGGAGAATCATCCTTCGATGAAACACCGGAATGATCCGGGGGAAACCCGATCTTGTGAGGAAGGGTTGGTAAAAGGTCATGCGGTCGTTTTACTCCAGCATATGCAGTCTGCAAAGAAGATGCACACTGCTTCAAGTAAAGCGCTGTAAGTAAAAGACAAGAGCCTTTAACCAAACGCCGCACGCTGCGGCAGAACAAATAGGTATTACACGACGTCATTTGGTCTAGTTTAGTGATAGAGGTAGGTCAGCTTGATCAGGAGGGGACCGGCTTTTTATGCGATCTATTCTATTACTTGTGTCGCAGAATGAACCGAGACTCCTTCTATGCCTATTGGACTCGGAGATAGACACATTCTTGTACTAATACAAAGAAGGCATATTCGGGGCCAAAAAGAGAACTTATACTTATTGGGACCCTACTAGGGGAGGCCTCACTCTATTTAGATTTATGCCTGGCCGCAGGAAGAGCGAACTAGTCTCTTAGACAATTAGTAGGGCACCCTACTCTTTCCTGTAGGAACAATAAATAGCCGACTAGTCTCTTACACAATCTTATGTTCGGTTTCTTTCCTTTATGCTCTATCTGGTGTAGAATTTCTTTCCCCCCTTGTTAGCGCAATAGGAGTTCCTTCTGGATCGACTGCCGAGGTCGAAAGGACATCAATTGCTTTCTTTCCTTTATACTCGTATCGCTTAACTCCAGCAACATCAACTCATCCCCCGCCCAACTCTTACACAATCAGTTGTGGAGGACTCGGATAGGTCCCCCTCTTCTGTATATTCTAAGTAACTCGGAGATAGAGCTAGTATTGGACCACGACCTTCACTTTATTTGACAAAACTAACCTCACATAGATTTCTTGCAAGAAATGGGCCGATACAAGACATTCCTACGCGGGAGATAGCCCAAGAGAGTAGATTTGCACGTGGAAAAAATCCATATAATAGTATGTATGGCATAATCTATGATTCAGATACTCAAAAAATGACCTGATTTATTTCAAGGTGAAGCCTTGAAATAAAGGAAGGGTATGGAAATCCTAACAAAACCAAACGCACGCCTACTCTCTTATTTAGAACCAGCAAGGCGCTTTGCTCGGTCGGAGATAGAAGGCTACTTCCCTGCCCTGAGAGGAGGTATCGGAGACAAAGACTCGAAAAAAGCCTCTCTTTGTCCCACTTCTGAAATCTAGTGTAAATCTCCCCCTCTCCATGAGTGGAAATGCACTCGATCTGTCCATCCTCATACATTATTCTAGTAAGGCAGCGCTTTCAGGCTAGTATGATGTTTCGGTACATTCTTCCTAGACAGGTTTTCATACCTTAGATGCCCTTCTGTTCTTACTAGTACTTGATTTGACGTGACAGGCCTCACACTGACGAGTCTTCGGCTATAGAGAAGGCCATTGAATAGATAGACTGAGATCTGATCAGAGGATGCTTCTCGTTCATGCCACGGAACGGATAGGAAAAAAAATGGCTTACTCATCGACGATGGGGATCGAACGCTTTCCCAAACTATGGATAACACGGGACAACCAGACAGAGGGGAGCGGCATTATCGGGCTACCCCTGCCTTTTGGATAAGCGTACCAGTAGCGGCGTCACAGTCTCCGGCATTCACTCGGTTCCCAGAATCAAACTACCCTCGATCTCAACACACAGAGACTCCGCGGAGAAGGATTCTCGTGCCAACTATTATGTTCAAAGACAGGCCTCAAACTGACGATTATTCTCGATTTCAATTTCCATAGATAGAATAGAAATTAGGCCATCTCCTCAGAGGCGGCTTCGGCTGCGTCTTTGCCTATTCTCATCTGAGATAGCGTCTCATGACACCCATACCAAAAGAAGTCGTTGACCCAGCTACGATCAGCACTTCCCGCAGAATGAGAAAAGGGCATCCCGAAGAGTCTTTATTTTCAAATAGGGGTTGGAACCATAAAGAGTAGCATTCGAATTTATGAGTTGGCCCCTAATAGCCCCGCTTCCAGACGGCATACTCTCGACTTTACGCATTCATTCCTATCAGGCGGACTCTTGAGATTTCCTCCCAAACCACGAAAGGCGTTGAAAGATAAGAGCCCTACTTTCTTGATCCATCTATGGGGAATCCCCAATTAGGTTAGGCATTGGGGGCCTCCAAAGAAAGACACTCAATCCTGTACAAAACTTAAACGTCCCATTATCAGCGTCCCATTCTACGCAATTCAATCCTTTCCCAAAAGGGAGGACGCTTAGTGACTGGAACAAACAACTTCCCTGGGAGCCTCAAAGAGGCGACAAAGTCAGATGTCCTATAATCTTCAGCGACTCTTAATATTCCCTCGTGGAACTTTGTTGAGCTTCTGCTGCCTACTCTATCTATTAGCCTCTCATTCTACGCCAAATGCTATTATGGGGGGACCGATAAACCAGACAAGCTGGCTCGAGAGACCTCAACTGGATAGGGAAGAACCCCTCATCTTCGTCTTAACGTCAGATAGTGCCATAGCAGGGACTCCTACTATCATATCAAGAGAGGGGTTACCGGGTGGAGAGCGTGAGCCCATCTATTTACATACCTGCTATTTTCTTGCCCTACTTCTTAGGTAGCTAGTCAGTCTATGGGTCTTTGTGGGCTTCCCCAAAGCAAGGATAGAGAATATCTCCTGCCTTGAGGCCAATAAGAAGGATTGCAAAGGAGAGTGAGAGGTTGGTGCGGACGAGAGGTCAATAGGTTGATAGTGATCGTCCTCCATCTATGAGAGAAGAAGAGTTTCTTGAGCCACAATCGATGTTAAGATCAATTGCACAAGATCGATTGCAAGAAGCACATGATCGATTGTTGAGTGCACAAGATCGACTGTAACGGATCGACTGTGAAAAGGCCCAATCGAATGGAAGCCCCAGATTGAAGTACAAGATTCGAAAGAGTTCAAGAATAAATCGGACCCTTTCTCTTCATTTCAATTCTCATTCGCTCGCTTTCGTTCTCAATATATAAATATAGATAGATTTCAATATTAATATATATATATATTAATATTAATATTTAATATATATATTAAATAATTATTTATATTTATTAATAAATATAATAAATTTACATATATATTTAGAAGTATATTATTATCATTATAATTTAGTAGTTAGTAGAAAGAGCATACAAGAGAAAGAGCTCTCCGTGCTTGCTTTATGGATGGAATTAAGAACTCCACCTTAGCTTCTGGCTTTGCTTGCTTTCGCTGAGTAGGCTCCCTCCATGGCAGAGCTGGCTGTCTTAATATACATGCTTACTTAAGAATCACAACTCGAATGAAGTGGTTAGTAGTCTCCCGGTCTGGTCCATCGCTCGTTCCGGACTGCGGGAGGGTAGTGTTTGTATATACATAAAGACTATTCTCAAAATAAAACTTGATAAGAACTACTCGCATGAAAGCGGCTTCTTAGTCTCCCTTTCTTGTGTAATAGGGCTGTCTGTATATAAAAATATACTGGATAATCACTAATCGCATGAATTAGCTTAGTCGTCTCCCTGGCTCGCTCATATAGGGCTTTATGGATATTTATTCTGACTCTGAATAGTGGATAAAAAGAATCTGCCTTAAAATAAAAAAGAAGAAGGTAAATAAGAAGAACTGCCTTAATAATAAATTAAGAAAGGGTAGTGAATACAAAATAGGATCTCCTTGCTTCGCTCGCTCTTCCTCGTAAACGAATGGTTGCTTGCTTAGGAAGCTTACTGTTATATCGCTTTCTTTTCTTGCTTCTTTCTTCGCTCCTTAACCTCGTCAACTCGGCTTTTCTCGCTTGTATATTAGATTCTTTCTAATATGGAATACTTGATAAGAACAACCAACTAGCATCAAGATGGATTGAAGTGCTGCCTGACATTGATCTTACATTCTTTGTTCCCGATCTGCCGGCTCTATGAGGAGATTCTTTCATCAAGTGGTATCTCTCCATGCCCTTCCCTCCCTTCCTGGCTTAGGTCTTGTTGCTAGCGGGATAGTACTCTACTCCGGCTAGTTCATAAAGAAAGAAAGAATATTCTTGCTTGCTGGCATTAAGTCCAGGTTGCTTGATTGAATAAAGGAGAAGAACTCCCTACAGTCTGGATTGAATCCGATCTTCCATCATTCACAACTCCCTTCCCGATCTACCTTTCTTAGTGGGGTAATTCTAATTATATATATATATATATATAATTTTATTACATACAAGAGGAACTCCCTTTCTTAACTCTATTGCCAAGGGCTAAGTCTCCCTTGCTTTCATTAGCTATCAGTGCTTACCTACCTGACGACTATAATTCATTCGATTAGGTTCTTCGATTCTGGATGACGATTTCATAAGTATATATATATTGGATTGAATAAAGGATAAGTTTTTTTCAACTAGCTTGCCTTGCTATTATTATATTATCTTTTTTTATGAAAATAAATAAAATATAAAAAAATTATATTAAATGAATTAATAAACTCTTTAATCACTACTCGCTTTCAAGAGCTTCCTCTGCCTTAAGGACGGACTCCCTTGCTTACTTGCTTAAATGCATACTAAATACTGGAGTCAGATAAGGGCATACTCTTTCATAACAACTCGAAATAAAGAGCGATAAGTAAGATAGCTTGCTTGATTGATTGAATACAGGAATTTCACTCCCTTCTTGATGGAATCCCGGAGAATCACCACAATCTATTAATAACAGACAGTGCTTTCTAGCTTGTCTTGTCTCCGATCTACCTTTCTTATGGATGGAATAAAGGATCATAACTCCCTGGCTTTTGTAAGAGGTCAGTCTTGATAATATGGAAGACTTTCGAATAACTAATATAAATACTAGACAAGCTTGAATCCAGAATACCCTTGATTAAACTGCGGGCAGTCTGGATTAAGATGCATTCTTAACTGCCTTTGCCTGGCTGCTGGATTGAATACACAGAACTACTAGCTTAGAGCTTGCCTTAAGGTCTCCCTAAGAGGATTGAATTACGGAGGAGAACCAGAACTAGGCTTAGAGGATTGAATCAGAATGTCTTTCTTGCTGATTCAATCCTACCTTACAACAACTCGCTTTGCTTTCGCATCAGTTTGCCTTATTTCTTTCCTACTACCGGAGAATCACTACTCGCTATCCGTGCTAGCCTGCCTACCTTACCACTCGAAAGTCTGATAGTAGTCTCCGCTTCCCTCTCTGTTCTCCTGGCCTTACGGTCTCTCCCCTCTTCCTTCTTAAAGTAGTCTCCCCTCTGCCTTGCTTCTGACTTCGCTTACTAGTCTTCCTCTGCCTTCCGGTCTCCCTCAGACGATTGTTAAGGTTCTTCGATTCTGGATTGAATACGGGATATCATAACAACTCTAATCCTTTCTTCCAGCAGTGGACTCCCGGTTGGAATCCCGGAGGAGAACTACTGGCTAAAGGAGAAGATACACTCGTGTACCGGACGACTTCCCACTCCCATTCTTTAAATTAAAGGGCTTTCTTCTTCCAGTGGTACCTTCGGGCAGTCTTTATAATATGGAATACTTGATCATCAAAACTAGCTGTCTTTCGCATACTAGCCTCCCTTGCTGACTACTCCCATTCATATAATCTACTTGAGAAAGACTATTCTAAAAGTTATAGCTGGAATGACTGCCTGACCACTCGAATTCTTTCTGATAGCTGGAGTCCTTCAGGCAAGCTAGTCCAGTAAAGAAGGCAAGAAAGAAGCACAATGCCAGCTGCAAGGAGCCTACTGGAAGACTGAAATCGAGTGGTTGTTCTTATCCTGTAAAGAAGCTAAGCTCTAAGCAAGGGGGAGTTCTCCTAAAGCTAGTTGTGATTCTCCTCCGGTATTCCATCCTTATTATCATAACCTTCAAGTCTGAATGAGACCCTTCCTTAAGGCAAGCCAGCCAGGATGTTCCTCTTTTTCGTAGTGGAAAAGAAGGAGCATCTGACTAATGATAAGCATTTTGGCTCGCTAAATACGGGTGGGAAGCTGGATCGCCTATCTTTTTCAGGAAGGGTCGGTTCGGGTCAAATCATGATAAAGAAGGTTCGGTTTCAAGGGCGGCGGCACACCAATTCTCTAATGTCCCTCCTCTGCCATGGTACCTATTTGCTAGTGAGTGGGATCCGGATGATAGAGCGGCTGTCCTACCCCAATAAGAATGTTTCGGGCCTAACATTGAAGACCCTAGCCTAAAAAGTGAGAAAGAAGGCCTCGCCCTTTATTGAATGATGAGAGACAGGAATTCGAAAGAAGCTTATAGGAAGCCTATCATTTATTGAGAAGAATATGGCCTTCCTCCAGAGCTATTTGGTTGTTCCCTTCTGCTTTCCTAGTACCACTGTATGCCTGAAAGAAAGGATTCTTTCCATTCCATCGATAGAGATAGGGGCGAGTACCTTTCCCCCCTCAAACTCATTAGCGGACCCCGGGGAAGAGACCGTACCACCCCTCCCTCCCTCTATGTCGAATAAGCTCTATTGGATTCGACCAAGACTTCTTATATATAGTGTAGATTCCCCGCTGTTACGGAGCCTTCTTGGTTGGAAGGAAGGTCCGTCTACGCCCGTCAGTAACGACAATGTATGTATGTGGCACGAAAGCCAGAAACAAGACGGCAAGGGAATGCCGCTACACTAACAGGGGGTAGCAAGGACTATGGAGGTGTTGCGTACACCACTACCTCTGAGCCCGATAACCATATGAATGACATTCTCAACCTTGCCCGGGGACCATAAAGGTCTTGCCCTCTCCCTACCCCGGATATGTGATAGCCTTATCAGTCGCCGTCCCTGGGCCCTCCATCGATAGCTGATTCTCCTAAGAACCAATACATTCACCCTTGGGTAGAGTGGCCCACATCTCTATTGGTACTACCAGCGGAGGTCCCTCCTTCAATCTCGACGACGGTAGGACCGGACATAAATGAAAGAAAGATTCCCCCCCGGCCTTAAAGACATTGACTTCCGTCGCTTTCCCTTGCTCATCGAGTGCCCGGTCTTGTGCTCGCTCATGCCGATACTTCAAACATCTTAGATCCGGGGTTGATAGGAATGATGCCAACTAAGGAGAGGGGGGTAGATAGGTAGACCGACCAGGCTGTAGAACGACTCCACAATTTCTCTATCCGGGATGAGGAGGTGCGTTCCTACTTCCCCTTGCTCGCGAATAAAAGCGTCCAACTCGCGATGTTGCGAGACTGAATCCTTATCCTCAACCTTCTCAGTTCTTCAACCCCCTATTCAAAATCTTTACTTCTCTTTAGTTTCATCACAGTCCCAAACCCCTATTCAAAATCTTTACTTCTCTGTCCAAATCCCCTCCATTCCTTCTCTGTATCTCACCCACCCCCTATTTCATCTTCTTTCCTTCTCCACCCTCTATGAAAAATCTTTCAAATCCACCCTTCGATATGTTCTTATCCTTTCTTTCCCTGTGCTATTTCTAACCTTAACTAACCTGTTCTAATAAGCCTCCCTATGATGTCCTTTTTTTCCCTTTTATAAAAGTGCCTATATATAATATAAGTCCTTATACCTAAATTTCCTTACCTTAACGGTTCCACAGTTCATATGAAAGATTCCGGAAAGCGGATATCGAATCTCGCATCTAAAGAACGCACGCGAAGACTTTCTTAACCTAGCTATGAAGGGAATCGGATTGCCCTCCCTGAATGAAGGATATCTTTGTTATTACCCAGCCCGTACTGTCCGGAAAAGGAAGCGCACCTCTCTTTGCCAGCCAAGAAAGGAATAGCTTATTGCCTGCCCGGTTTAAAAGTCCTGAAAAGGAAGAGCTTCTTTCTTAACCCTGCCCAGAAAGGGAAGCGCATATCGGATATCGGATCTAGAGTACACACGCGAAACAGAGATCAGTATCTGTCTGTCCCTAGCCAAGAGATAGAATCGGATACCGGATATCGCATCGGAAGGAACGGATATGATTTGATACCTCTGCTTGAGTACGGACCTGACCTGCCAAGAAAGAAGTTCATCAATACCGCGGGTAAAGAAGTCCTCGCTCGGTATAAATACCTCCTTTAGAAGACCATAATCAAACCTTTCCTCTTCTATCTGAGGGCCACTAATAATAAGAATAATAGCGCTCTCGCTCCCTTGCTTATTGATCGGGAGCTAAAGCTCCCTTGGGTAAAGGACTCCAAAGGGATCTTGTTACCCTTCTCTATCCTTTTCATTAAGAAGTCCTCGCTCGGGACATAGGCATTAGCTACTCGGGCTGAAGCTGTGTCCCTCGCTTGCGGCCTATTTGAGACTAATGCTGCTGTTAACATCTCTTTTATCACCATATTTAAGGATCCAAACTTCCTTACCCTTTAGCACTAGTCCACTTTCTACATTTAGGCCTGTCCCTGTCCTATCCATATGAGGCTAAAAAAAGCCTTTCCGGCTCTTTTCTAAGTCCGTTTCCTATCTATGTTTAAGTCTTCTTATCTTCTCTAAACGAAAGTAGAAACTCTTTCATATTAAGCCTGACGTCTTCTCTCAACTCTTCTCGCCCGAAACGTTACGAAACGCTCGAAACTCAAGTAAAATATATGCTATGTTAATCCCTCCTATCCTAAGCCCCAAGTTTCTTTATAGAGAAATGGGAAATAATTAGGGTTTAGGGGGTCTCGCCCTTCTCGACTCGGTTATTTGCTTCCCTCGGAATGCGGAGTGAACGCGGGGTCTCTGGGTAGCTCGATCGACTCACATCCAATCCATCGTTCACATTGATGATCCTTTGTCTCTGAGCCTTTAGACCTCTTGCCCCGCCGGATCAATAAACTCGAAAAGAAAGATGCTCGGCTGGCTCATCAATGGTTCGCTGGAGGAGTGGAGTGATTAGCGGGAATTGGAGATTGCTCGTTCGCTAAAGCCCTACTAGTCCTGTCTGCCTGCCCGTTGATTCAGTACGTTCCTATCCCCCTTGGGATGTTTGGGAAATATTCCACACCGGTTGGTATTGAGCAGCCAGGTGGGGCAGGTGTGGTTAGAATGGAAGGGAGTGATCACCCGATCTATCTCATTCAATCGTTCGTTCAATCGTATATGACATGCACGTTGACCCCCTTTCCCTTTTGCCTTAGGCAAAAGTTCTAACCTCAGTGAGAGCCCCTAATAGAGAATTGGTGGAAACGTTGTAAGTCGCATTCAAGTTCTTTTCCAGCAGCTTGGGTCAGGATCGAGTCCTAGTTCTGCTTCCTTCGGGTTCTCGGCTGGTTCGGTGGCTCCAGCTCCGGAGGGTCGACCTGGATTCAAATCTTTGTCCGCATAAGACTAAGGGATAAAGCTATATAGGGCTGGAATCTTCCCAAATGTGCTTTTAAGTCAGATTGGGGTCATTCCACTTTCACCGATGTTCAGGGGAATATGTGGGCTTCGACACCGAGCAATCTATCCGTCTGGCAGGTATTCTCCCCCGATAGGGAGCAGCTTGGTCCAATAACCACCAATCTCATACATAGATGTGGGGCCCTCTTACGTGGCATTCTTCTCAAAGCAATCAAAAGTGATTTATATTGGCGCTCTATTGGTGGACTCCGAGGTCCCTCCTTCCTTCCCATTCGACTTCCCAACAATGAAACAGGGTTTAGGACTGAACAAGAAGACCCGACCCGAAAGCATCCTATAGCCGCCTTTTGGACATGGGATCCCAGGGACGGTGCGGTCAACCCACATCGCAATTAAGCTAAAGCGGACAACAACGGGAAGCTAACCTCCCAAGAGCGAGTTTGAATACACTGGGGATATGAGAAGGGCTCTCTCCCATGAGGTGAGGTAGCCGGGATCTCCGGTTTCAATAAAGACCGCTGCACCCGGGCGTCCATTATCAAATCCACTCGCTCGTGTTGTCGGAAAGACGGACAGAAAGAAAGGAAGTGAGGGGTTTGGGTCGATGACTGGTAGGTGGGAGGGAGAATGAAGGCGCCCCGGTCCGACTGAATCATTTAATGACATTTCACCACTCGTTGGCCTCCACAGTCCCTGGGTCGCTGGTCGAGAATGAAAGCTCGGTGGCTGCATTTCCAATAAATTCCTTTCTCCCGCTTTCTCCTCCCTCTCCATCAACCGATAGCGATTCGGCCCTCGATGAGTAAGCGGAGTTGTTAGTTCCATCCCTGAGGTGGGGAGGTTCTATCGTTCGTCAATGCCTCATCGATTCGTCGATACGTATACAATTGAAAGCGTGACTGCAAGGCATAATGAAGTCCCCCTGTTCGACCCGGAACGAACCTTCGAAACCGGAAGTGGACTAGAAGGCGTGTTAAGGGATCTTTATGTGTTGTCAAAGCTGGGAGAAGCGTAAACCGCATTTCGAACTGGGTGAAGTGGCACATCCATAGTTGTTTGTCATTCATTTCCGTAAGACCCTTCACTCCTTGTCAGCATCGGTTCGGATTTTGAGGGAGGTTCCCAGTCGCTCGTAAGCCCCTGGCAGGCACATATGATCCTTTAGCCTTTCCTATTGAACCGCACCATGGTTCAGCCGGGAACAGCATCTGGAGCAAAAGGGAAGGTCTCTTAAGTCGCTGGATAGCTAGTTTCCGAAAGCAGCAGTGATCCTAAGGGCGGGTTCTTTCTCCCCCAATCCATCGTTCGTTCTCATCCCGTGGGAGTAGTGCAAAAGGGAAGGCGAAACTAAAACTCAAGCAGACCAGCAGCCGGAAAAGAGAAGCATATACGGTCAGAAGAAAGGAGACCCCCGTGAATGTGGAAGGATCCCCGCTTGCGCTGAATGTTGAAAGATTCCATGAAAACCTGAAAGTTTATTTTTTATGATTCAACTAAAGAAAGATCCGCTGATTTGAGATGATTCAACTTGAAATTCATTCGCTGTGAATGTTGAAAGATTCCATGAAAACCTGAAAGTGCGGGATGATTCAAGCCCCTTTCTTCGCTTCGTGTGGAAGGATCCTATTCTCAAAAATGTGAGTTGAATTCCACTCAAATAAAACGAAAATGAAGCATATATTATTATAATTGATGTATAAACTAGTGAAGACTTTCATATTGTCTTTTATTTGAATATATTTTATTTTCATATTAGCTCCGAATACGAGCATTGGACGTCTTCGCCTTCTGATTGAACGGGTCGCTCTGTAAACCGCTCTTTCGTCGGGCGGTGGCTTATTTCTAACACCCCTCAATGGCTCCATTGAATGAATCGCTGGTGATCGTGGCTCCATTGAATGAATCCACTTCTCCCTCCCTTCAAAGAAAACCAAAACAAAAAAGGCTAGCGCAGCGACTAGCGCGCTACGGCTTTTCATCGCTTGCTGGTTCGGGGAAAAGCCTATCTCAGTGATGTTCAAAAACGGGAAAAAGCGTCGTTCGAAAACTCGCGTTAGCTCGTTTTGGACCACCTTCTACTTTTGAACCAGTTCTCGACCCCGAGCGTAGCGACCCAAAGAAAGGCGCACTGGCAGCTCGTAGTCGCGGCAAACGCACTTTGATTGTTCAATCATTACATTAAGAAAGAGGGGCCTTAAAGGAATTTACCAAGCAAAGGGATCAAAGTTCCATTGATTTATCTATCTCAAATAGGGAAAAAACTGAATAAAGAAGGGCTCAGCTGAGCTCGAAAGGGGTAGCCGGTCGTCGGCTAGGGGCTCTGGCCGGCAACGAAGCTAAAGCTTCACACTGGTCCACTCGCAACTTACACGGCTAAGTTCCCACTCTATTAAGATAAGAAAAAGAAAATCCCCTCAGAATCAGACTTTCCACTATTCCAACAGAAAGGGGCAATTCAAATGCTCCATAGATAACCCCCTGTGTCTCGTTCCCGTCCTTATCACCGGGGGATCGAAGAGCGGTGCTTAGCGCCCTAAGCGTCTTAGATACCTGCAACTGAATCTGTAAGCGGCGCAGGGCAGGATGGACGAGAAAAGTGGCGAGAAGGAGACAAAGAGAGGGAGGAAGGGGGACCTCTTTCTATTGCCTTCCCCTTCTACTTCTAGACTGGTTCGTCGGCGGGACAGCGAGCCAAGATCCGATTCGTCAATCGACGAATCCATGCCACGTAACCTGGCAAAGGAGAAAGAGACTATGGCAACGCACCTCATACAAGAGGGAGGGGTCCGAACAGCCTTGTACGTACGCCGCCCACGCGAAGAAGTTCCAAAAAGCCACCATTCTTCAGTGATGAGCTCTAGCGAACAAAGATGCTTTCTTTTTCCCAGAGAGAAATGTCTTTCCACTAGAACAAGTCCGCTGCGAGCCGAGCGAACAATCTTACTCAACCGAGCCGAGGCACTATTCACCAAGTGGATTTATTTGTGCTATCTTTACTGAGCCAACCGCCCCTTATCCTCTCCTATACCTGGCTGCTTCTCGCTCACCAAAGCGTACTTCGTTTCCCGGGACGAGCGGCTCCTTCTACGGTCAGAATTCGAACCCTAAGGTTCTTCCCTGACCTTAGATGGAGAAAGAAATGACTGAGGCCCTCGAAGCTGACAATTACGAAATCTCTTATTGCCTTATCGTAAGCGGCGTAAGGAGGTTCAGTCAAGTAACGTATAGTATAAGTAGCGCGCTAGCGCGCGGAGACTCTATCATGATCTAACGAATCTACAACTCTCTTTACTGAGCGAGACTCTATCCAGACATCTAAAGAATCCGCCAAAGAGCCTTCTTCTAACTAGGAGAGTCAGCAAGCTACCGGAAGCGAAGCTTCTGGCTCCCCCCCCCTTTTTTCCAATTCCTCCCTTTCGTTCTACTTAGGTGGAGCAATCCGAACTCTCGACAGAATATAAAAGAGGACCGCAGGCCTGTGTAGACACCTCAAAGAACTCATGTGGAAACTCCTCAGCCCGAGTACCTTCTCTCAAATAAAAAGAAAGACCCTTTTTTCTTTTCTTTGCTGATTCCTCTCAATGAAATTTCCCATGTTGCACTAAGTTACTTACGGATGTATGCATGCGGTCCGGGAACACTTTGGGGTGAACACCCATCCGAACAAGTAGGGTCAATAGTTCAGCATTTAGGCCGTCACATTTAGCAAAAAAAAAATCTTTCACCCAACAAGTGCTCTCCGAACCAAGCTAGATAGTCTCCTATCACTAGGCTCACCAACCAACCTGGACTTTTATTCTTATTATTCCTACCGGATATCAAAACCATAAGGATTGTTTCCAGCCATGAGTGCCCATATGACATAAGCGCTCTTGGGTGGGGTGGGCCATCATTCGCCAGGTCTTTGAGTGCCCGTCGTACCGGTGCACTAGGCTGATCGAGACTCTACTTTTTGATCTGGCACCTGCGCCCGGCCCGGTCTGCCAGCTCTTAGTGGCTCTACGTCCGGTCGTGCGTGGTATGTTCGCGATTCGTACAAATGGAACGCATCGCGTACTATAACCTTCCTTTATTGGGCTGGGCCATTCCATAAAATCTTTGAGAAGGGGCCCAATCTCGTATTTGATGGTCGGCGTGGCGATAGGCTTCGCTTCTACTTCTACGACTGGCTTCCCAGCCGTTGCAAACACTGAGCGAGAACGAAGCGCACAAACAATGTCGTTGCGCGGGGATGCGATTCGCCAAGCTGGGGCAAACAAAGCCGTCCGGCCCTACCGGATTAGGAATGCGAAGGCCTTTCCTTCGAAAGGAGACCCGGGAAAGAAAGAGCTATGCTATTGACCGAGCCTTTCGTAGTGACTTCGAATCAATAGGCCTCCCCTTTTTTTATCATTTTTGATGAGGCGGGCAAAATAGAGAATGAAATGCAGAAATAGGAAGGATGGTCGCTTTTTTTTTTGAAGGGCTGCTCGCCCTACTGAAAAGGGCTTTCGGGGCTGACACCCATAGTCTTTCAGTAGCGCCCTTAGAATCTAAGTAGCGCCCTTTGAAGCAACAAGCAACAAGCTACGGAGGCGGAAGAATGGAACACAAGACGTTGGCTTCCTACCTAGCTCGCAAACTCGTTTTTTCCAGGCTCGAAAAAAAAACTAACTAATAGTTAGATATAATTATATATATCTATAAGTCAATAAAAAATTATTATAGTTTTGTTTAAGGATTCCTAAAATGTGAAATGTTAACTAAATGGTTGAATGCTTTCTCAAATTGAACTCTTATTGACATATAATATATTCTTATATATATATATTAATAGATATAGAACTTTCTTTGTGTTTTTTGATATGTGTGGAATTCTCCAAAGATTCAAATCACTAAATGGAAAGAAAGTCTTCTATAGTTTCTTTATCATTTTTATATTGATTATTTCATTTTATATATAACGATATGAGGCGAACCTATAGGCTTTAGCGCGTTTCCAAAGTCAACCTAACCAGTGACCTTTGGAAACGCTACTCCAAAATGAAAGAGAAATATATAAAAAGACACTATGAAAAAAAAATAAATAAATATATTATTATATATATATATATATATATATATTTATATATAAAATAATTATTATATATATAAATAAATATTTAATTTACATTATATATATAAGATATATATATACATATTATTATATAAATATCTTATATTTATATATATAAAGGTTTCATCTTGAATTGAACTATTATATATATATATAATCAATAAAAATGGATAATCTTTCTTTTCTTTCAGAGCGTTTTTTTGAGTTTTCGTTTCATTCTCAAAAGTGTGAACTATCTTTTTTTATATAAGATTTCAGTGCTTCTTTCTTTTTTATATGTGTGGAATTCTCCTTTTTTAACTACTTTGACTTTAGTTGAATTATAAAAATATAAAGTACCTTTTGCCGCTTCAGACTTTGTATAGAAGCTTTAAACTTCTGTTTAAGGATTCCTAACCTTTTGCCGCCTCAGACTTCCCGACTTGAAAGCGGCTTCCTTTCCTAGCTTGAGTGAAGCGTCAGGTTGTTTAAGCGAGAAGCAGAGTTGCGCCTTAGTCGCTCGCGCTAGCCTTTTGAAGCTCCAGTAGTTTTAGCGGGCTTTCGTTCTTATCGCTCCGGGTTCCGATCTATATGACCGGCGGTACAAAGTACACCTCTTCCGTAGAGGCAGGTAGTAAAGTAACCTAACCTTGAAGAGTCTGTTCAAGGGGGGGGGAGCCCTCTTATCTATCAATGGAAAGAAATCAGTGCGTGGCGTGATAAGGAATCCTAGAAAAGATCGATTGAGACTCCCTCCCCGGTCCCACGAAGATCTCTACATACTTGTCCAGTCCAGGACAACTGAGATCTTCCGGTCTGCGTGCGTGGGAGCAGCTCAAACAAAGAAGAGTCTGGTCCGGTCTGAATTCAGGCCCGGCCCGCCCGTCTGCTGCTAGGTCCGGGAATGGCGCCAGGCGAGGGCGCCGCTATGCCCCGCTGCTCTGCTGCGGCCGGCCCCCGGACTATGCAAAAGAATCGAGGCCGGGAGGTCTCGTCCATAGTGGTTCCCCCCCGCCTTTGGTGATTGACCGAACAAATAGGCCTAGATCTATGCCCCTTAATGAATCGAATGGTCCTTCGACCTTCGTTTGATTCCGACGGCCGGCATAGATCTCATGAGACCCGCCCACTATGACTACGAAAAAAGCCCTGCCCTTTTCCTTCGCTACTAGGAGAGTAAGCAACTTCTATTAGCGCCGGACCTTGAGTCGAATTGATCGTATCATGTGCAACGTCCATCAATGATGGTTCATTAATGTCCATTGATTTAGACTCCTTCCCTTATACGAATAAGATCGAGAGGGGCCCGAACCATACAGAAATGGAAGCCTTTCGACTCACTCTCGTATGGCTCGCTGGCAGGTCGGCCGGGTCTTTCCCTGTTGTTCTGTTCCCGCCACGAGAAAGACGCACGGAAGAGGTATGCCCAGCGCGTGGAGGATCCATTGAGAGTTTCCGTTGTCTCGGTAGGGAACAGTACGATCTTTTCCCCTATTGTATTGAATCAATAAAAAAAGAGGTCAGTGCTACGGCCCCAGTTTGATCCAATATTGACCGGGGACGAGCCCCGACTTCCATAGGTCCTTGGTTCGACCTCCCATAGTGGTCCTTGCTTTTCATAAAGCTCCGCGGGGCCAATTTCTCGTACTTGCTCAGTGTGCCCCCCTTTCGTAGAGTGCCCCGCCCGGTTCACTGGGCTGTTGGCCTACCAAGCACTTGCCCGCTGCTCCTGCCGCCCGCCAAGCGGGCGGAGCGCTCGTTATCCTGTTATCCTTACTGTTCTCTCTGCTTGGGCCCCTCCCATTGCTCTAGCCGTAAGCTATGGCAGCTCCAGCTCGCACCCACAGGGGCCCGCCCTGCGAGGCCAGAGTGGGCTCAGCGGTCAGCCCCCATTCGAATGACGTTAGGGGTCTTTCGCTTTTGCCAGATATAGAGAGATACTACGAGTCCTCCGTCCCAGATTCCCCCGCCGCGGCCATCTGGTTCACCGGTACTACCAAAAAGTCTCATGCTTACGTTACTGTTACTGATGTCAGTATTATCTCGGACCACGAAGACCCCGGTCGTGCTTCTGGTTTCCATTCCAATCATCATATTTAAGTTGGAAACTCCTCGTGCTCTGCCATAAGAACTTGGAGTCCGTATCATGGTGAAGGTAAGGTAACGCTGCGATTCTTGCTAAAAAAGAAAAAAACTGACCGAACGCGTTCGAGTTATTGGCTCGTCCGACCCGGCAGCATTCATGAGTCGCTCGTTCAACTGTCCCTCGGAGACACGGTCGAGAAGTGCCATGCATGGTCGCCCCCCGTCCTTTCTTTCTCTCGGTCCCACCCCCAAAAAGGCTCCCTAAAGAAATTGAAAAAGAAAAAAAGGGGGGGACTTCCGCAACGGGCTATGCCACCCATTACTTATGAGGGAAGTCGCATCCGTCCCATCGCAAGCACCTACAATGTCATGATCACATTGGTTTACCCTTTTTTCTTTGGTAGTTCAACGGACGGTCGCCCCTCCAACAAGAAAAGGTAGAAATATGGAAACTTCTCTGCCATTTGGATCGGAGAATTTATTTAGGAAATCGGGTTTTAAATTTCCAGAAACCGCACGATTATATAGCCAAAGGGAATACGCCGCGCCTAAAATCATCCCAAGCGCAGCTAATGTGGCTACTAAGCTATTTCTTTGGAAAGCTCCTACTGAGATGGGAAATTCCCCGATAAAGCTGCTAGTACCAGGTGAACTCATATTGGCCAAAGTGGAAGAGAAGGAAATGGTAGGGAGATTCGGCATGGTGCTCACTGAACCTCCGTAATATCTAGCAAGTCGAGTCTTATGTCGGTCATATAGAACACCAACACAGAGAAAAAGGGCTGGAGGAACCGGTCCATGACTTGACATCGGTGGAATGCTACCTCCAATTCCCTGTATGTTCGATAGAGCAAAATATTCCCCCCCACTGATCGGAGTACGCCGATTACCCCCCGAACCGTACAAGATAGTTACCACCTATCATACGGCTTTCTAACTCCACTTCTTTTTCTGGTCGTTCCGCTCTGTCGGATCGATGGTAGTCTCAGAGATCTGTAACCCCCGACTTGACATAATGGTTCCTGCTTCCTACCCATAGTTAGCATTATCTCCCGGGGTCATACTGGAGTATCACATCGTAGACCCCCACCCCAACTCTATCTTCCTTATCAGTGAACCGGAACATAGTGCATAGGTACTCTTCGATGCAGCGGGGACGAGACGACGTGACATACTACGATCACGTACAGAAGCCCTTCGGCTCGGCAATATGGAACCTCTCAACAGCTCCCGTTCCTTGTTGGGGTCCTATCGGGATAGGTAGGCCCAAGCTTTCCCCCCCCCCCCCGACAGAGCAGTAGTTCCCCACGGCTGACAAATAGGAGTTTAGGCCGTCAAAGAAAGGCACCGGCCCCTTCCCCACGGGGATTTGGCTTTCCTTATCTACGCGCGCACTGCGTCAGCACTGGCGAAAAAGAGGTCGGCTTTACTGAAGAAGAAGGGGTGGGCCGGGTGCTTGTGGGCCCCCCTCTGCAGCAAGTGCTTGTTGGACCCCCACCCCCATTTCCCGAGAGGGGGCCGGGCTGTGTTTCCCCAGCGGCCGGCCAGTGGCGGCAGAAAACGAACTCGGGTGGGCTCCGCGCGGTTCGCGTTTTCTTGTTAAGAGAGCTTCTCATTCTCTTATAGAAGCCCGCGTCCACGCGGTAAAGCCCAGCGAAGCAGCAGGGAGCACTGAGCTATGGGGGGATGAGGGCGACTCCGCCCATGGGTTGGACCACACCACAGGCTGAAGTCCTTCCACGACAGGAGAAGGGCAGCGTCCTCGTTGTCGGACCGGAACAAGAAACGGGAGCTAGTCGTTGGAGGGAAGACAAGGCTCGTTCCGTGCGACTCCACAGAAGAGTACGCGCGCTAGCGCTTATAGCAGCCTGCTTAACTTAAAAAGGCTAGCGCGCGACTGATATTTGAATGGCTCGCTTCGCTTTTGCCGCTCGCAGCCTCCCCACCCTTGCTTAGCGTTCCACTTGTGATCCTGGATGCAGTGGAGGATTTTGAGAAATGCGCCCGAATGTTCCCCCCTCCCTCCATAAGACCCTACTTTTCTTTCCCCCCTCGAGAAAGAAAAAGAAAAGAAGAAAGGATTGATTCTCTTCTTTCATGTGAACGGCCCTATCTTGTATCGAATGGTTTTTCGTGCCGTTGAGAAAGACCAACCTCCTATGTACCGTACCATTTTGGTACCTCGAAAGGGAGGTGCTCCTTATGATGCTACGGACGGCTGTCCGAAGTGCAATGACGGGGTAAACTCGGACTCGGATAGGATAGGATTGTGCGTGCCGGGCCCTTCGGGTGTCCTTTGGCCGAGTTCCCCGTACCGTAGGCCCCTATGTTACGCGGCCGTAATCTTTTGTTACGTTCCACCGCTGTTACGCCAGAAATCAAAGGTTCCACACGAGCTCCCGTTCTGCGGCGTGGTGGCAGGACCGCTAGGGGATTGGCTCCGGGTTCCGGTAGGGTCAAATCTGCAGGGTCATGCAGATACATAGGCCCCTTCCCTTCTGCCGAGTTGTTTAGAAGGCGCTTTCCGTTCTACGGTCCCTCGGAGCGAAGGGTTAGGCAGGTAGTACGGGCCCTCTGACTTCCAGCTATGTGCTGTGCGGCTCCCGCGAAGCGAATGAAGGGAAGCTCGAAGCTTTGCTTCTTGTAGTCGTAGTCTTGTAGTTGGCTTTTTTGCTCCCTTCATTTGCTTGCCTCTTTCCAGCCCAGAATGCTGGGCCTCCTGCGCCAAGCCAAGTCCATCTTTTAGGCCGTCCCGGAAGCGAAGCTTCTAGGACTCGCATGGTGAGCTCCCCTTCTCCACTCTCTCTGGCGGAGAAAGCTCTTCGAGCTTCCGGGTGAGCTTACGCTTACTCTCAGCCTCTTTGATTGGTAGGCGGGCGGGCTAAGCCCCCTACTTAAGAAAAATTGGGAACCCTTGGATTATGTCGTGACGCTTTCTTTCTATATGGATGGATTCCCTCTCCCTCTGGTCGACTCAGTCAAGCTCCCTCCAAGTCCATCAAGATCAAGAAAAGTGACGCTTTGGTTAGGCCTACTATATAAATATAAATAAATAAATAAATAAATAAATAAATATTTTTATTTATATATTTATATATTTATATATATATAAATAAAAATAAAGATAAATAAATATATAAAGATAAATATAAAAAAAAATAAATATAAATATATATATATATATATATTTATTATATATTTATTTATCTTTATTTACTTCTAGCTTCTATGCTACTTCTAGCTTCTATAGTGGCCCTTCCGCTTTGGTGTAGTTGTAGTTTGTAAATGAACATATCAAACAAAGGCGAGCAGTATAAGCCCTTCGTAGGCCTGGGAAAAGCAGCGAACTCTAGAAGCTAGGGCTTTGTTCACCTTTTGACACGAACACTATTCCGTTCTCAGCGGAAACCCGCCTTAGAGATTGAACGTCGACTTATCTTATCTTACTGCCGTTCAATCTAAGACAGCGCTGATAGCTTGTAGTGAACAGCCCCCCTTATGTTATGAAACCGAAAGCAGCCTTTGGTACTTAAGTAGTTAAGGCGAACAGCCCCCCTTGCAACTATGATAGAGAGCCGTCTGCTTGTTGCCAAACCAACCCTGTTCGCCTTTCTTTTGAATCAAAGTAGGGCGAACAGAGCGTACCCAGCAAAACAAAAAAAAAGGCCTCTTTCTTTTTTTGAATCAAAGTAGGTCGCGATATTGTAGTCTATTGTAGTCGGTCGGGGGAAGCAACCGCTTCTACGTCCGCTTCCTCGTCTTGCTTCTGGCAAAGCTTCTACTTTGCTTGGCTTGCTTCTCTCGCGCTTGCTTGCGCGAAGGCTTAGAGTCCTTTTCGCTAGGTCCAAAAGCTTCCGTCAAAGCTCACTGATCCAACAGAAATCCCGCATATTGAGCGCAGCTGATATGCGGCTACGGCTAGGCGATCATATCATGCCATATCTTACTTCTATATGGATAGAGAGATCCCCTAGATATACAGATAGAATAGATGTTCATGGATAGACTCCATTGATTCACGAAATGGCTCGTCGATCCAAATGAATCATTCTTCTGGTCTCTCTCCGCCCCCGCCCCGAAACTGACCCACGGCACAGCGCCCATTCGCTTCGCGCGCGGGAAGGCAACGAAGTTCAGTTCAAGAGACCACAGCGGAGTGGAGCAGCCGCGACACGAAGTTCCTTACCTTAGCTGGATCTCGCTGGTGCCACCTAAACGGTAGGTAGGCGGCGGATGTGTGACGTTTGGAGTTGTCGTTCGTGCACCTGTCCCCAATGGAAGAATGAGTGATCCGTTCCCCTGCAGATCATGGCCTTACCATTCGGCCCCCGATGGCCAGCGGGGGATTCGGTATAGCAGCTCACGTTCGTTTGCGCTGCGCGTTCCCACTGGACTGGACACGTCTTAGCTTTAGGAAGTATGGTTCCGAAAGTGACTTCGGTTCGCCAGTTCAGGCTCAACTCCTCGCTTTACGTTAGCGGACCTACAGGTCGGGCCGGGGCTCCGCGCTCTTTCTTTCTGTGTGGGACGATGCCGGGGAGAGAAGGGAATGCGTCGAGGCGGCGAACAACAAGAACACAACTCCTTTTTTATTTTGCTTTCCCTCCATGAGATGAGCCCAGTGCATTGGACCGATGGATAAGAGAACTGAGCTGGCCCAACGCTTGGGCGCTCTACGTACGATGTAGACTCCATAAGATGCATATCTTCTTTCTGTTCTGATGGATCCATAATAGATATCTAAATCAATTGATTTAGATATCTATATATTGTCTCAAATATATATATAAATAGGAGATTTCCCCTTATTATTGATAGATTCCCTCTCTATCCATTCCTAATCTTTCGATCTATCAGAACAGATCAGGCCATCTATCAATCGATTTTCAAATAGCACGTTCATCTCGCTTTTCGTTCATTTCCGCCACGCCATAATAGCCGCCGCCATAATAAACATATAATAAATAGCAGGCGAAGCAGCTAGAAGCTTGAGCTTCTAGCCCTTTAAATCTGATTCACGAATGAATAAGCCAACAGAAAGATTAGATTCTGACTTCGTAGAGCCGGTCCTGCTGCTGCCTGCGCGTAGGGCCGTCCCCCACTCCCGTCCCGGGGCGCTAAGGGGCTTTTTTTTTTGAACAGACGGCAGTGTTTTGCTGACGCCTCGAATCAAGTGTTGCGACATGCTATGTTTTCTCCCCCATTGCTAGTAGGTTGATGGGTCGCACGCCCGGCACACATGTTTTGGCCTTGTGTGTCCATAACTCAAAATAGGTGACCTAACGGCCGCCGCCCGACTAGACATACCAATAGTCACCAGATTCATATGGGCTACTGGGGAGTAGGCAATGATCTTCTTAAGATCGATCTGTCTTGAAGTGGTCGAGGGAGTATATATTATAGCAATCGCGCTTGGAGTATAAATGAAAGGAGTGGAACGAAGTGTCGCTTCGGGAAACATGGGTATTGAAAATCTTAAAAACCCGTGGGTTCCCAATTTTGAAGGAATTCCTGCCAAGATGACGGATCCTGCCGTAGGTGCCTCTACATGAGCTTCGGGTGACCAAATATGAACTGGTACCATAGGCACTTTGACGGCGAAAGAGGCGAAAGAAGCAATCCATAGAAAGATTTGGCGCCGCTCACTAAATTCTGTGGTTAATGAGATTTGTGAATCGGTGGTTCCTGTTTGGAGAAGAATCAACGGAATAGCTAATAGCATAAAAACAGATCCAAGTGAAGTATATAGGAAAAACTGATATGCTGCCTTGATCTTTCTTTGTCTCGGACCCCATACCCCTATAATAATGGTAGAGTAAGGGGTGGCCCCAAAGCAGAATTGACCGGTGGTGGTTGGTCGAAGCTCCAGTAGGTAGCCACTCCCTTCTCAGGGAACCGTACGTGAGACTTCCGCATCATACGGCTCCGTCCCGAGCTTCCGTCGTCGGCCCTTGAAGAGAATTCCACTATCTATGCATGTATTTTCCGCCTGGATTCTCGAATCTTTTGCTTCTCGGGTGGTGGCGAACAATGCTGCTTGCGTTGCGGGAGATGCCCGCCCGTAGGGCCCGGCCTGCTTCCCGCCCGAAAGAACCGCTCACTAGCTAGCCGGACTAGGGGGAGGGGGCCCGACCGTAGAAAACAATGCCTTTCGAACCGAACGCAAGGCCCGTCTTCAAAATCCATAAAAATGGGCTCGTTGGGAAGAGGAGTGCGGCCTGTAGAGCACATGTAACGCAGAGCCCACTAGAAAATTTATCTCTAGATATCTATAGAGAGAGATGTGAAAGTCATTGCCTTATGTTGCCCCCCGACTGACGGCCTTTACGCTACTACTACTGTGATGTGAGCGGTTCAAATGGGTTTGATCTTTCCCCGGCCGGAACTTGTACGCAGCACTTGTACGGGCATAAAGGGACCCGCCCCTTTTCTTATCTGAATCTTAAGGACAGGACCAGGACCCTACCCTATTATCGAACCCTCTGCCGAGCTCAGCTCTACCCTGCCCGCATTTATTTTGAAGGGGGCCAAAGATCTGTCTCCACCTGCTGCCAACAGTCTTTCTTCGGAATTATACTGAACGGGTCGATCCTCCCCTCCCGTTTGTTTTAGCAACTTATCCTACGCTACGGTCTCCTCGCCAAGAGCTCCCCGGCGACGGCAGAGGAACCAACCCGCCTGCTGTGGCGGGGCGGCTTTTTTCTTTTTTTCACAAGAAGACCTGGACGATTATCCCTAGCCTCGGTAGCTTACGAGTTTACGTCCATCCCTGGTCGGGTACAGTTTCCTTTCTATTTCTCCCTTGTAGCCGTTACCCGAATTCGCGCAAGTGTGTCCACACCCCCCAAACTGACTTGACGAGGAATCCATTCTCGCGAACAAACACAGCCCCTACCCCTGCATTGGAGCACCCCTTCCTGCATATCCATACAAGACCCGAGTAGGCAGGTCGAGGTCCTACGAGGTACCCACTACTCGGAGTACCCTCCCACCAAAAAAAGATGTGTCTGTCAGGTTCGGTTCTTCTTAGTTGGGGCGGGTTCGACCAGAAATGCTATGCTTACGCACAAGACTACCCCTCTTCCCGAAAGCTTCGCGGGGACTACTTTACGACGACGGACGACCGCCCGTA